GCGCTCATTAACTCTTATCTTACGAAGCAACAAGAAAGAAGGAATCAATCTATTTTTGAGGTAATCCAATATCATATGGATATTTTAAACGGATGAGATATTCTGCAAATCATTTCTACATTTCTTTTTCTACATTTCTTATAGTAAACAAATAAAAACTTATTGTATATAAAATAGAAAAAAAAAGAAAATAAAAAATAAGCATTTAGGTATGCGTAAAAATAGATTATAATCCGCGCCGCTTTTCAACCAAACAAGTAAATTTTTAGTAATATTGAAAAATAAATAATATAAATGAAAAGTGGAAGTTAATTGAATAATAGAAGAAGAAGCTCCATTTACTCAATGAATGACTCCCCTCTAAAACTTTCAGTTTGTCTACTACTTCTTATTTCTTATGTTTTTATTTATTTAAAATAATGAATGTATGAATCTAAACAAAAGATTTCCGATATATCCGGAAAAGAAGAAATATTAATCTTTGGTGAACAAGAGAAAAAGCATTATTATTTCGATACAAGACGACACAAGAAAAAGAAGTTCTGCCTTTTCTTGTGTCGAATAGAAGATTAGGAAGACTTATAATCCTTCCTAGAGGTACCTGTTCCTTTCATTTCATTTATCCAGTCCTTGTCTTGTATCTTCTTCCTTTGTTTTTGTATACCTATTGGCTAGTGCCTAGTACTAAAAATGGAATACAAGTAATGAATTCCATAGATCTCGCAAAAATACTAGAAACAAAAAACAAAGCAAAGTAGGTTTAAGGAAGTTTACAGAAATACATATTTCATTTTTTTGATCAACAAGAATTCGGCGCTTTTTATCAACTTGATGGTAAGGAATTTCTGGATCTAGAAATTCATTTCATATAATTGAACCTTTTCAAACTGTTTCTTTTTAAGAACCAAAAAAATTTGTGCCAAAATAACAGATGCCAAGAAGAACAAAAGGCCTTGGACGCGTAATGGATCTTGAAGCACTATTTCTGCATCTCCCTGACCAAACCCCCCTACATTAGGATTGCTTGTTAATGGTTGATCAAGCTTGATAGATTCACCCTCTGAAACAAGAAGTTCTGGCCCTGGAGGTATAATATCAACCGCTTGGTGACCATCCGATGCATCAACTATGGTTATTTCATATCCCCCCTTTTCTTTACGTACTATTTTGCTTACTATACCCGCGGATGTAGCATTATAGACTGTATTGTTACTCTTGCTCCCATCAGGATAAATCTGACCCCTTCCCCTGTTCCCACCTACATATATAGGATATTTTAAGAAGTTAACGTCTTTCTTTGTAGCAGGGTCGGGGGAAAGAATGGGAAAGACGATTTCACTATATTTTTGACCTGGAACAGGACCTATCACAAGAATATTTCTTTTATTAGGACGATAACTCAGAAAAGACAGATTTCCTATCTTTTCTTTCACCTCGGGAGAAATACGATCGGTGGGGGCTAATTCGAATCCCTCGGGTAAAATAAGAACAGCCCCCACGTTCAAAGATCCTTTTTTACCATTAGCAAGGACTTGTTTCACTTGCATATCATAAGGAATTCGAACAACTGCTTCAAATACAGTATCAGGAAGTACAGCTTGCGGAACTTCAATATCTACAGGCTTATTAGCTAAATGGCAATTGGCGCATACAATTCGCCCGGTTGCTTCTCGTGGATTTTCATAACTTTTCTGCGCAAAAATGGGATACGCATTTGAAATAGATGCTCGAGTTATTACATATATCATGATCGATACAGAAATAAATTGAGTCATCTGTTCCTTTACCCAAGAAAAAGTATTTCTATTTTGCATGATCCAATCATTGATCCTGGAATTTCTACAATAAATTAGATAGGTAGCTAGTATAGTTCCCTATCCACGAGTCTGCCATTGTACTGAAAAAATTCGACGAAAACAGGACGAAGGCCTTGAAAAGTATAAAGAATGAGAAAAAAAAAAATGCCCTTTTTTTACGTGAAAAAACTTATTTGATATCAGGAAATCAAATAAGTTTATCATTCATTCATTGAATGATAAATGACTACAAGCGAAGGAGATACGCGATTTAAAAAACGGAAGATCCAATATTTCACAATTGTATCTAGAATAACTGGAAAAGTGGAAACAAGACCAGATATAATTTGCTCATTATGAGCCAATCCAAAATCATTGTAGATCGAACCAATCATTAGTTCCCAACCATGAGTTGAGTGAAATCCAATCCATAAATCAGTAACTAAAAGAATAGAAAAAGCTTTTATTGTGTCACTTAAGTTATAGAAGAATTCCTGAATCCAAGAATTCAGAATAACAAGTTCTTCATTACCCAGAATAAAATAACCACTTAGAATAGTAAAACAGATTATATTTGTCGACAAATGCAAAATGATATGGAGATGATATTCATTATGTGTTTTGACCAATTGTATCGTTTCTTTGTGTATTCCTATACTAAGCTTTTTTATATGTGTCTCTGGGTATTCTTTTATCATTTCATCCAACAAGAATAGTTCTTCTAATTCTAGGAATTTTTCTAAAACATTTTTCTCTTGAATATCATTCAAAAAATTTTCGGATTGCCTAGTATTCCACCAATGAATAATCCAAGGTTCCAGACTTTTTTGAAATGAGAGAGAGATCCACCAGGGCAAAAATATTATAGATGCAAGATACGCGAGGGAAGCCAATGCTTTCTTTTTTTTCATTTTTTTTTCTGTGAATTGTTAATGAACTGCTTCATTTGTCAACTTTATCTGATCTTATATTTCTCTAAAGCACGAGTTCTATAACAAGGTATCGAATCTATGGATCTATTCCCAGTTTTTTGTAAAAATGTAGTCCTTAGATCTAGAAAAAAGAATATAGAAATAGAATTAAGGATCCCGTTTCGAATGAAATATATATATTTATAATAGAATAAGTAAATTCTAAGTAAATGGGATTTCCGAATATCTCAATTGGATAAATCCGAATGAATTTGTTCCTTTTGATAAAAATTCAAAAAACTTCAATTGGTACGCGCAGGAAATAGGCCAATTCGGCAGCTTTTTGTTCAATTTCTCGTGGAGTCAAATTCTCATCAGTACGAGTTAAGGGGATGGTTCCTTGGCCTCTGATTTCCATATAAAGAATACGACGAGGAAAAAGACCTTCTTTAACCTCCATTCTGATTGATTGGATATCTTTCATAAAGAAGCGAAGGAAAATGCGACGATTTATTCCGGGGAATCCCCAACGAAAAATACACATTATTCCTTCTTTTCTATCGAATCGATCATAACCACTACCTACATTCCACGATATTGTGCACCACAAATAGGAACTAATGAATAAACCCGCGATCCCATAGAACGACATCACGATCCCTTGTGGAAAAAAAATAATTTGTTGAGAAGGAAATCCAGGTATCAGATTCCTACCAAGATAACTAGAAATTCCAACCACTAAAAATCCTAGTGAACCTAAAAAAAGAATAAAGGCCCAGAAAAAATTACTTGCTTTTCGAGACCCTGTTATAAGTTCTATCCATATATGTTCTGATCGCCAGTTCATACTATACTAGATCCGATTGCATTCGATTGGAATTCAGAAAAAAAAATGTGACTTTACTTTTCTTGATGCCAAAGTAACTTTCATCAACTAAAACTATTCTGATATGAACCCTTAGGAGTAATTGGTTAGATACATTGACTTTCTATTATAAAAATATTTTCCGATCGTTTTTATAACCCGTATATACATGGATTTATACGGATATCATGTATCCGCATGCATAACAGTTCTTTCATTTGTATTCGGAAAAAAGGCACATATCATACCGCATTACACTAAACAAATATCTGTACCAAAAAAAATATCTGGTTGGCTCCATCAGGTCTAGACAATCTTATTTTTTTGTACATGAAGAAATAAAGAAGCCATTGCAATCGCCGGAAATACTAGGCCTACTAAAGGGACAAAAAAAGAAGGTAAGTAAAGATCTGTCATAGAACGGGTACCTCAATTTAATATTTGTATCTATTATAAATATAAAGATATCATAAGTATATCTATTATATTATATTATAATTATTATAAATAATATTAAGATAAATAATATTAAGTACTTAATAAGTGCAAGGAATGAGAACTAAATGAAAATTTAGTGTACCTATTCATCTTTCTACACGAATATGTATGACAACCCACTTTAAGTTTACGAAATTTTATGAATTCTCCCATCCTTTCTTTCTATCTTACTAATAAAATAAAGAGTTTTTTTTTATTAAAGATAAAGAGTTTTTTTTTATTATAAGTTCGCGACTCTAACTAAACTAATTCAACCCAACAAAAAGGGATTAGATTTCTAATAAAAAATGGAAGTTCTTGGTAGGCAAGGCATAGAAATCACTTCTATTTTTTCTAGATTTTTATATTTTCGTTTTATTTCTATATTATTCTATATTATATATATCTCTTTTTCAAAGGAAAAAAACCGTGTAGCTGAAATAACTCACTCAGAACGCCTTTTAAAAGATTACGCGGTATGATTGGGTCGAATAAGCCCTTATGGAATAAATACTCAGCCGCTTGTGAACCGTCGGGTACTGTTTTATTCAATGTTTGTTCAATTACTCTTTTACCTGCGAAAGCAATGTACGCGTTAGGTTCAGCAATAATGACATCTCCCAACATACCAAAACTGGCCGTTACTCCACCAGTTGTAGGGGATGTAAGGATTGATACATAGAATAACTTTTTATTTGATTGATAATTATATGAAGCAGAAGATATTTTAGCCATTTGCATCAAGCTCAAACTTCCTTCTTGCATACGTGCTCCTCCGGAAGCACACACAATAATAACAGGTAGAGATCGATTAGTAGCATACTCGATCAAACGAGTGATTTTCTCGCCTACTACAGATCCCATACTACCCCCCAAAAACTGAAAATCCATAACCCCAATTGCTATGGGAATACCATTTAATTGACCTATGCCTGTTTGAACAGCTTCAGT